AATTGATTTTCCTTGATGTCTAACATAATGCATCAAAAGATCCTGACGAAGCCATAAGCCGGTCGGAAAATCATTAGCAAAGACTTCATGATGCTTTATTTTTGCATAGAAAAATATTCGTTCAAAAAAGACACCAAAAGATGTTAATCGTAAATGAGAAGATTCATTACGGAGAAAAAGTAAGACAGATTCGTATTCACAAACATGAGAATTATACAGGAACAAGAAAAATCTTGGATTCCTTTTTGAAAAAAGAGTACTAGATTTATTTGGAACGTTTTTTGTACTAATAAAACTATTATTATTATAATAGTCGTGAAGAAAAAGCCCTAATAAATGCAAAGAAGAAGTATCTTTGACGCAACAGCGAAGGGTTTGAACTAAAGTTTCCCGATGAATCGGAAAGGGTATTAGTACATCTAAGACATAATTTAAGTGTATTAATTTGTCCTCTAAAAAAGGAAATATTGAATGAATTGATACTAAATTAGAATACTTTACAAGTGCTCTGCCCGTTAAGGAAGATACTAATCTTAGGGCAAGGGGTATTTCCACAATGACTACAAATCCCTCTGATATCATTTGAGAATACAACTTTGCATTGAACCTAAAAACTTTATTTTGGTTAGAATCATTATCGGAAATAATCAAATGATTTCTTTGATACATTCGAAAAATTAAACGCTTTACAATCAGTAAACTATATTGATTGTCATAAACCACATTAACTACATTTTCTAAAAAATTCACTCTATTTAAACCATGATCACGAACAAACGCATAGATATACTCCCGAAAGATAAGGGGGTATAGGAGTTCATAGTTCCTGGATGATCTATCTAGCGCTAAACATCCTTGAGATTCCACCATTTGAAATTCGATTTGAACCAAAAATAGGATGGGATATATTGGGCTATCAAATGATACATAGTACGATAGAGTTACAACAAGATATTTATTAATTTAATAATAAATAAAAAGGAGGATACCTTGTAAATGTAAAAAGGTACGACTTAAAAAGGACCCTCTATTCTCTCTTTTTTTGACCAATCGATTTATGTTCATTCTCGGCTAACAAGATGGTTAGAAATCCTTTATTTTTGCAATCCAATCGCTCTTTTGATTAAATGATTAAAAAAACTCTCTTTATCAATCAATAAATCAATATACTGCTTCCTTCATACACATTTATCCATAATGGAGATAGAAAATAGTTAGGATTCAAAACTATATGTATATGCTCATGTTAAATTAAAAGCCTTTCCCCGCGTCAAGCACTAATATAGTTTTAACGTCTAATTAGATCGGGTAATCATTCACAAATTAAGATAAGAATAGTAGCTCGTTACTTTTTCTTTTACTATAATTGGGACCTATAGTTAGGTCCTATCCATTTATTTTTTGACCTAACTTTCAATTTAGATTTATTTTCTTCCAAATAAAAAATTTAAACAAGGTTTGGCCCGATTCCCATATAAGAATGAAATATTCCTATAATTCTTTACGACATGCTGCTTTTTCCAGTTATTCCTTTCAGGATCAGTCGCGGTCTTACAAACTCTACCGATGATATAGACGAATACTTTGCTTCATACAAATGTGTAAAAGATGCTAGCCACACTTAAAAGCCGAGTACTCTACCGTTGAGTTAGCAACCCGAACTAAAAAAATTAGAATGTATAGATACAATCAGAATCCCAATAAATAAAGAGATTAAATTGTACGGCGCAATCAAAACAGTTTACAAAGGCAAAACAAAAAAAATAGAAAAATATATAATAAATTTTGAACATAATAAAGATAAATCGAAAAGCAGAGATAAATAGATTAAGTTATATATATATTATTATGAAATAATATTTATTTTATAAAATTATAAATATTTGATACACTGTTGTCAATAGAAATGGGAATGCTGAGAAAAGAATACAATAAAAATAAATTGACAAATTGAAATTCAATTTGTCAATTTATTAAATAATTAAATAAAAAAAATTAAGGATTTGTGTTGGCACTACATATAGAAATATAAAAGCTCCACAATTAATCTCAATCAATCTAAGTAAAAAAGAAAAGATTAAGCCTTTATCTTAATCTTATTAATTTAATAGAATTCTAATGATTAATTTAATAGAATTCTAATGAACAAACGCCGGTTGACGTGACAATAGACTTTTATGATTAATCATTATAAAAATTATAAAAGATGACATTATGAAAGAACAATAATAAGTTAAATATTATATAACCCTCTCCTGGAGACACAATGTCAAAGAAAAGATTAGACAAAACTCTAGAAAAATTATCCCCAACTTCTTTCAGTTCTATCTATTTCATTCAAATATATATCTATATTTGAATGAAATAGATATTTATATATCTATATTTCATTAATTTATTTTAATTGACTTTTGGTTGGTGCTTAGAGTGAAGGTTCATAAAAACACCTGCCTTCGTTGAAATATCATGAACAGTTCCTGTAGGCTGAGCGCCTTTTTCAAGGAAATATAGAATAACAGGAACATTTAAATAGGTTTGACTCTTTATCGGATCATAAAAACCCACTTTACAAAGAGCCCTTCCTTCTCTTCGGGAGCGAACATCAATTGCAACGATTTGATAAATGGCTCATTGGGATAGATGTAGATAAGCCCCCCCGAGAAACGTATAAGAAGTTTTCACCTCGTACGGCTCAAGAAAATCCAAGAATTATCTTTCTTTACCATATGATTTAACTACTTGTTGTTTATTATTCTTTCGCTACCTATTCGTATTTACTCTCATAACTCAAGTCGGATAATGAAACAATTTCCTTTATTGAGTGGTCTCTAATCCATTTTCTTTTTGCCTGTTGACCTTCGAATCCATTGTTTTTTTCTTCATTTTAATCTAGTTCTTTCTTGTTTTGTTGTTGAGACAATTGAAAACAAAACGGTATTTCCTTGTTCTAAGATCCTTTTCTTTGCCTTGAATCAGTGGGTTTAGACATTACTTCAGTGATCTTTAATCGTTTCAATCAAAATGGCAGCAACATACCTTTTTTTTGTAATTTCCCTGTATCACGGAACCATATTAAAGGTGGATTTCTGTGTAATACACTTTTGATTTCATCAAAAAGTTTTTGCAAATTCCAACAAATTTGAATTTAAGACTCGCTTAAATTGGATCCTTTGGATTTCCATATTAAAAATATACTTAAGAAAGTTGTCCCAATTTATTACTTGATTGATATTAACCTTAGATTCTTGCCTCCAATAAACGAATCAATACGTTCTGCTCGAACTCCATCTTGTACAATACAGTTTACATCAACTCCCCCCCTACCAAACAAAATAAGAGTTCTAGTGGAACAGAACAAAGGATGTCGAGCCAAAAGCATTTTCAGTGCTATAGTGCTATATAATAAAAAAAAAATGGTGGGTGTAAAAATCCACAGTGGATCGTGTCCTTCAAGTCGCACGTTGCTTTCTACCACATCGTTTTAAACGAAGTTTTACCATAACATTCCTTTAATTATAATTAATTTGGAACCAGTATGCAATTAATTCCATTATAGAATCAATGAATAGTCATTGGTTTGGTCTGTACCCAGTAATCAATATTTTACGTTTCTTTATATATTACTTTATATATATATATTAAAATATATTAAATATCATATATTATATATATTTCGTTTATGAAGAAGTCGCAGAAAAAATCACATTTAACCCCAGTATAGCTAGATAGCTATTTATATATTCTAATATAATCTTATATATTATAAATAAATAATTATAAATAAATATAAATAATGTCATCAATTATATGACATATTAATACATTATATAATATATATATGGAGTAAGTATATAATTAAGTATATAATAGTAAATAATATTACACTATATTATTAATATAATAATATTTGGCTGGATGTTTATACAGATATGCTCTGGGACGGAAGGATTCGAACCTCCGAATACCGGGACCAAAACCCGTTGCCTTACCGCTTGGCCACGCCCCATTTATTTCTATTTGACACTAATAAACATTAAAATTGGTACTGGTTGTTCGTCAACTTGAGTTGAAATATCATCTATCAAATAAATATCTAATAAATTTGATTATTGAGAGAGTTTTTCTATGGGTAAATAGAAAATTAAACAAATGAATTTATTGATAATTATATCTAATTTAATTAAGATATTATATGTAAGTATGATTTATTCGATTCATTTTTAATTTTAAAATTAAAGAAGGTTTTTGTGTTTATCTATTTGATTTTTATTCCTTTCCCCTGGTATAAATAATGCAACTTCTGAATAACTCAATCAAAATAAATATAATTACCCTGAAGAACAAAATGTTTGTTAATATATTAAGTTTAATCTGTATCTGTCTTAATTCTACCTTTTATTTTTATTCAAGTAGTTTTTTCGCCGCCAAATTGCCCGAAGCCTACGCTTTTTTAAATCCAGTCGTAGATGTTATGCCAGTAATACCTGTTCTTTTTTTTCTCTTAGCTTTTGTTTGGCAAGCTGCTGTAAGTTTTCGGTGATACTTTTAATTAATAAAATTTTAAATTGAAAGACTTGAATCAATATTTATTAATTCAATAGTATTTAAAACCGCCCTAGACAAATATCTGGTTTAGTGGAAAAAAAGTCTAACAATCGCTAAGATCAGATAAATCTTACAGTATAAACCCTCGATTCAAATAGCGAAATTCTGGTATAGCTGTGATAAGTTCGGAACACCACATTTGACTTCATTATTCTGACCTTTTTTCATCTTTCATCGGAAGACCTCTTAGAGTCTTCCCAAGTGTCTAATTGTGGATATAAAAGAAAATTTTTCGTAATTTGAAAATCCCCTTCTTGTTGTTAAATTATTAACAATGTTTTTTTGTCAAATTATTTTCTTTTTCTAGCCTAAAAAAAACTTTAATTTATTCAGTGGCTATTTTTTATTCAGTGGCTATTTAAAATAAAAATAAATATATAAACTATACTAAAATACCCTATTATATTTCTATTTTAATTAGGGTACTTTAGTATATTAGTATAAAATAGAAATATACGCATGGAGGATCTACTCTCTTTTTTTTTCTAAAAAAGAATTTTGGAGATTATGTAATGCTTACTCTAAAACTATTTGTTTACACGGTAGTGATATTCTTTGTCTCTTTATTCATCTTCGGATTCCTATCTAATGATCCGGGACGTAATCCTGGACGTGAAGAATAAAAAATAAATAAGATTTTATTTGTTTTTCTTGCTCGATTTTAAAATATTCTTTACTTTAACTTTAGTAGGATTTTAACTCTTTCACATTTATTTCTATTTTATATTTAATTAATAATAATTAAATATAAAATAGAAATAAATATAAAGTTATCAATCAAAACGGAAAGAGAGGGATTCGAACCCTCGGTACGAAAAACTCGTACAACGGATTAGCAATCCGACGCTTTAGTCCACTCAGCCATCTTTCCCCAACTGACAAAGAAAAGGGCAATTACTATATTACAATTACATAAGTCAAAATAAGTTTTGAAAAAATACTTTTCTTTAGTTTATCTATATTAAAAAAAAGTACTTTTTTATTTTGTCGAAATAAACCTTTTTTTTCCCCGACTTGGCCAGTACCTAGCTGGGCCTGGCCTCTTTTATTTCAATGAATCAAATTTCAAAAATTTCATTAATTTGCAAACAGAAAAACTTATTTTTGATATTGAAACAATGATAAGAGGAACTATTTTGATTCCTTTGATATATAACCCAAATGTCATTTGCTATCTTAATTTCTTGGCTTTTTTTCGTGCTTAATTAAAAAAGATACCAAAACAGGGGAACTTTGAATTCTTGTTCACTGTATTTTTATGTTACGACTTAAATAGTTTTGTCAAGCCATATACGACTACGACAAAAACCTCTAAGCAAAAAACTTGGTATTTAAATGGAGCCTAATCTCATTACGTTCTCTTGTTTACGCTCTAATTTGCATGATTCCTTTTTGATCCTATCTTGTGCTTACGAATAAATTAAATTTCTTGTTCGACAAAAATTCGATTTATATACAATAATCATATTGTAGCGGGTATAGTTTAGTGGTAAAAGTGCGATTCGTTCGATTAATCTCTCAATGGTTAAGGGGTCCCCGGGGGTGATTAATATCCCCATTCCCCATCAAAAACTTTATCTTGTAAAAAGGATTTACTCCTTTACCTCTGAATGAAAAAATCGAGGAAGAATATATATTCTCGTGATTTGTAGTCAATTAGAAATTGAAAAATTAGATTATAAAATTACGAAACATAATATTTTTTAGTGGATCCATACTTCCAATCGAATGAATATGAGAAAGGAATCCATGGATAAAAATAGAAAAGAGCTTTCTAATCGTAACTAAATCTTCAATTTTTTTTTTGTATAGGGAAAAGTGAAGCAAAATAGCTATTAAAGAATGTATTTGGTTTACTAAAGACATTGCCAAATCTTTTAGCTCGATTGAAACAAAAAGCTTTTCCTAAGGGTTCTATTAAATAGAAATAGAGAACGAAGTAATTAGAAAGAGTCTTATAAACCCCTCCTTTTCTATAAGGATCATCTAGAAAGCGGGTCGGTTATTTTGAATACATTCAGATTCAGACAGAAAAGCTGACATAGATGTTATGGGTCGAGTTTTTTTAATGTCGTTCATATCTTAATCTTACATTTCGAAATGGATTCATCTTCCATAAAGGAGCCGAATGCAACCAAAGTTTCATGTTCGGTTTTGAATTAGAGACGTTAAGAATGATGAATCAACGTCGACTATAACCCCTAGCCTTCCAAGCTAACGATGCGGGTTCGATTCCCGCTACCCGCTTGTACTTACTTTAATCTCTTAACTCTAGTCAATATTTCTAGTAATCTCGCTATTTTTAAAAATTAAAAACAATTAGAAAACAATATTAAGTAATGCATTATTGAAGGGAATACAATACACAATTCCCATAAGTTTTTCACATATTTCTTTTTTCCGAAAAAGAAAGGAAAAAACTATGGAAATGAAAAGCGTCCATTGTCTAATGGATAGGACAGAGGTCTTCTAAACCTTTGGTATAGGTTCAAATCCTATTGGACGCAATTTATTTCCATATATCTTTTAGATTTCTATGTCACGAACGCTTTTTTGAATGATTTGAATAAGAGATGAGATCCACTTTTTAATATATATACACCTTTTACTTATAATTTACCTTGCCGATTTAAACTAATTAATGTACTTCTAGTTGACTTCTTATTGTTATTGAAGGAGAAAACGCTCCATCTGTTCCTGAATAGCTTCTTTCAAAAGTACTTCTGCTTCCTCAGTAAATGTCTTGGTAAAAGATATGATTTCTTGGAATTGAGGTTTATTACTTTTTAAGTAAGTACGTAAATCAAGGATAAATTTCCTTACCTGTGCAATTTCTAATGAATCAAGATAACCATTTGTTCCGGTATAAATTGTGATTATCTGTTCTTCCACTGC